GATGTGAAAACACAGAGACAAAAGGCTCATCTTTGAATAGGAAAAAGAGTGGATCTGCGGGGTCCCAAATGAATTGGCTTATTCGAAAAAAGCCTTGTTCTTTGGAAGATCTATCTCGTGTCTGGTACTGCACGGTTCCACTCTGTAAGAACTCCAACTCTTGAAGCTCATCCTCTTCGATCCGCTTGCCCCGAAATGACCTGGCCCAATAGGGAAATCCCAATTCATTGGGCCTTTCGGGGCAATCAAATAGAAAGCCCCAGGGGTGCCATATTCTAGGAGCCCAAACTATGTGATTGAATAAATCCTCCTCTATCTGTTGTGGGTCGAGGGCCCCATCCCCTTCTTCAAATCCCGATTCGTATTTTTCATAGAGAAATCTCTGATCAACGATAGAACAAGATCCATTTTGCATCATATCCATATCTAAGGGATTCCTCGGTTCGGGCCGAAGAAGCAATGTCACTCGATCATTATCAAACTGACTGTAATCTTTTTCTGTCCGTGAGGATCCCACCAGAGCGCCTTCTACTTCTAATAGGCCATGAACTAGATCAGAATCATTCTCAACGAGTCCATAAGAAGTGATCCCATTTTTTTCATCGGGTCGGGGTAGAGACCAAAGATCTTGAGCGACCGATCCGGCAGAACAACTCAAAAGATAAAGAAGTATCATTAATTTCTTCATATTCGTTCCAAGTTCGAAGTACCATTTGTACAAATAAGAACCCCCTTCATTACATGATTTCTTCTTCATATAGATAGATATAGGATCTATGGGGCAATTACTTAGAAGTACATTTTGTGCAACAGCCCTTCCTATCTGATAGAAAAGAATCCCATGATCCTGAATCGATCTTACCTGGGATCGCAAATTCCAAGTTTGTCTATGAAGAGCGGATCTAATTGTATTAGTGTCTATAATTGATTTCTTCTGTGTAATACTAATCGACAAGGCCTCATTGGTAAGTGCTACAAGATCTCGTGCATTGGAACCCATGGTTATGGACCCGAATCCATTAGTATGGAACATTTTCTTTTCCAAGTGAAACCCTCTAGTATATAAAAGAGTGAAAAAATGCTTTCGTTGTTGTGGAATAAGAAGCCTTCGTATCTTAATGCATGTATTTAATTTATTCGTAGCTATTAGAGCGGGATCCACTTTTTGGGGAATATGAGTCGAAGCAATAACAAGAGTTTTTCTAGTGGAACATCTTTCACAATCCCTGGAGAGATAGTTCACTAATAGACCGAGGGATAAGTAATTCGACGCATTCACATCCAGATCATGAATGTTTGGAATCCATATTATGCAAGGAGACATTGCTTTTGCTAATTCGAATTGAAGGGTGATATAAAATGGGTCTATTTCCGGCATCATATCCATAGTTAGCGCATTCATCATAGTTAACAGCTCCGTATCAAGGTTGCGATCAATACCATCACTATCATCAATAAGAAAACCTTTAGGTTTGTTATCCAGGAACTTGTTCAGAAATACCGTAATTAAAGGAACATAGGAGTTTGTCACTAGGTATTTGACCAAATAGGATCGTCCAGTTCCTATAGAACCTATCACTAAAATACCCCTAGAGGGGGATAGGGATAAGCGGAGCGAAAAGGGTTGAAAACTATTAGCCCCACATGAGGTTTGTGAATAAGCGATTGTCTGATAATGAGCAAGGAATATCCGTCTTTCTGCTAAACAGGATGTATTGAACTCATAATTCATTAGATACTTTTTATGAATGTCAACTAAGTATCGTAAGTAAATTGCTCCCCGTTGTTCAATCATTTGATAACCAGAGTCATTCTTTGATAAATGATCACTATGAGTCAGACTCAATAGAATTTGATCAATCCCTTTTTCTGTCGTTAAGGTGGAGAACTGAACCAAGAATTCTCTTTCTTCATCATCAATCGAATCACTGGTCGCGACCCAGGATTCGATTTTATCATCAATCCAATCACTGTTCACGTTTTTTTTTTTTCTTATCAATGAATAGATCTCTTTACTTGTATGACTTAGATATCTCGTATTTCTCGAAAAAGTGATTCGATTGATGGGATTTGGTATGATACTTATGAGATCGATGATATCGATATTCAAATATTTATTCTTAGGGCGTATTGATTTGACCCCATAAGCGGGGCCACCGCCCAATAGGATGTTGCCACCATAAGCAGACCCCCGTATTTCTTTTAAAGAATCTCCTAATTGTTCCAGAGCAACTAGAAAGATATTTTTTAACCAGAAAGAATTCAGTTCAGATGTAGGATACCTATCCAGAAGTTTTCGCAACTCAATCATGTATGATGGAATCATCAAAGATTTGACCCTTTCGAACTCTGTCTGTAACTCACTAGAGGATCGGGAAACAAAGAAAAGATGTGTACGAACGAGATATCCAGCAACAAGAAGAAGGAAAAGGATTGAATAGAGGAACTCCCGAACATTTGGCGATCTCAGATGTGTCGATATCAAAGGTGACTCATGATT